AATTATAAGAAATTTTTTAAGTCAAAAATGAATATTTGTGAACAATGTGGATATCATTTGAAAATGAGTAGTTCAGATAGAATTGAACTTTTGATTGATCCAGGCACTTGGGATCCCATGGATGAAGACATGGTCTCTCTGGATCCCATTGAATTTCATTCGGAGGAGGAGCCTTATAAAGATCGTATCGATTCTTATCAAAGAAAAACGGGATTAACTGAGGCTGTTCAAACAGGCATAGGCCAACTCAATGGTATTCCCACCGCAATTGGGGTTATGGATTTTCAGTTTATGGGGGGTAGTATGGGATCCGTAGTTGGGGAGAAAATTACCCGTTTGATCGAGTATGCTACCAATAATTTTTTACCTCTTATTATAGTGTGTGCTTCCGGGGGGGCACGCATGCAAGAAGGAAGTTTGAGCTTGATGCAAATGGCTAAAATATCTTCTGCTTTATATGATTATCAATCAAATAAAAAGTTATTCTATGTATCAATCCTTACATCACCTACTACTGGTGGGGTGACGGCTAGTTTTGGTATGTTGGGGGATATCATTATTGCCGAACCCAATGCCTACATTGCATTTGCGGGTAAAAGAGTAATTGAACAAACATTGAATAAAACAGTGCCTGAAGGTTCCCAAGCGGCCGAATATTTATTCCAGAAGGGCTTATTCGATCTAATCGTACCACGTAATCCTTTAAAAGGCGTTCTGAATGAGTTATTTCAGCTCCACGCTTTCTTTCCTTTGAATCAAAATTCAATCAAGTAGAGCCTTAAGTTCAATTATTTTATTTATAGCAAACACGTAGTTAGTTTATCAGAATCAAAGTCAAAATAATCAGAATAGGTTTTTGGGGTGGTATAAGATCTAATTGTAGAAAGAATCAAAAGTTAAAGTTGCGGATAATTCTTTTTTTGTTTACCTATATTCTTGATTAGTAATCAGGGAGCTTCTATTAACAAGATAAAAGAGTGCATTTTTCCGTTCGTGAAATTCGTTTTATTTGACGAATTTCATCTTCCCTATATACGTATGTATATAGAATTCAAATATAGAAAAAAAGAAGATAGCGTTTTCTATCTTTCTATATCTAACGAGAATCCCCATTTTGACTAAGAATCCCTGTTGAATCGGATTCTAACGAATCTTTCAGTAATTTGTAAGAAACTCTTTCTTTATTAAATTAAAAGACAACAACAAAAGAAGAAGAATAATAAAGTCGATTATCATACATATATTTCATGTAGAAAGATGAATAAGTCCATTATTTAGTTCTACATTCCTTGCACTTATTCTATATACTCACTTAGATATAGACTTAGGTCTATACTAATTAGAATTATTATTTAATTAATAATATTAAGAATTATAATTATTATAAGATATCTTTATAACAATAACAGGTACAACTAATAAATCGAGGTACCCCATTTTATGACAACTTTCAACTTTCCCTCTATTTTTGTGCCTTTAGTAGGCCTAGTATTTCCGGCAATTGCAATGGCTTCTTTATCTCTTCATGTTCAAAAAAATAAGATTGTTTAAATCCGATAGGACTCATTTTTTTTTCAAAACTTAGACTTGTATCATAACACAGATATCTATTTAGTGGAATATGGTCTAATATGGGTTCCGCCGAATATAAATAAAAGAGCTCTTCTGCATGCAGAAACTTATATATGGGTAAACGGATTCTAGCTATTTTCAAATAGATCAGGATCGGTGGATGGCTGAAATGTAAAGTCAATGTATCTATATGTATGTCGATATCTATAAGGGAATCATATGAGGGGGATGTTATTATTTTAGATCTAACCAATTTGATGAATTAAATTATTCCTAAAGGTTCACATCAAAATAGTGCTAGTTGATGAGAGTTATTTCGGAAACAAAAAGAGTAAAGTCAAATTGATTTGGCTTATTCTCTCAATTCTAATAAAATGCAAACGGATTAAGTATGAGTTGGCGATCAGAACGTATATGGATAGAATTTATAACAGGGTCTCGAAAAACAAGTAATTTCTGCTGGGCGTTTATCCTTTTTTTAGGTTCATTAGGATTCTTATTGGTTGGAACTTCCAGTTATCTTGGTAGAAATTTGATATCTTTATTTCCGGCTCAGGAAATCCTTTTTTTTCCACAAGGGATCGTGATGTCTTTCTATGGGATCGCGGGTCTCTTTATTAGCTCCTATTTGTGGTGCACAATTTTGTGGAATGTAGGTAGTGGTTATGATCGATTCGATAGAAAAGAAGGAATAGTATGTATTTTTCGTTGGGGATTTCCTGGAAAAAATCGTCGCATCTTCCTCCGATTCCTTATAAAAGATATTCAGTCTGTCAGAATAGAAGTCAAAGAGGGTATTTATGCTCGTCGTGTCCTTTATATGGAAATCAGAGGCCAAGGGGCTATTCCCTTGACTCGTACTGATGAGAATTTAACTCCCGGGGAAATTGAGCAAAAAGCTGCTGAATTGGCCTATTTCTTGCGTGTACCAATTGAAGTATTTTGAGCAATGAACTGAGAATGAATGCTTTCTCGGCAGGAGGGAAAAAACAAAAGAACCCTACTGAAGTTTCTTCAGAACGCTCATTCGAGCCAAAGCAGACGTATACGGAACAAGCATAAAACGAAATATTTTTGTCCACAAAAATGGTCTTTTATACGTATGGAAATTCAATTCAGTAACAAAACAAGTAACAAATTGAAGATTCACCCCATATATCAAAATATTTCAAAATAAAAAAATTTATTTAAGTCCAATAATATTTGTTGGAATTGACACTTTAGATCCAGATAGATCATATCTTGTCAATTTTTTTTTTTTTCAATCGGCGTTTTTTAGCTTTTCTTTTGTACTCCTTAATGACCAAACAATTGGATCTCTTATCAATTTCTGTCTTGGTTTGTTACTCATTTTTGACCATCACAATATTATATTCTTCATAAATTTCTCTTAATTATTCTATTCCGGGACTATGAGTAATCGGTGAAATTTTTTTGAAATATTTGATATTTTGATAGAATGATAGAAAAAGAGTTCTTTCGTCTCAAAATGAATACTATTCATTACTTGAAGTGGTTCTTTCGGGCATTCATCGAAAGGAGAAACTTGCTTCGAATTTGACCAATTGAGATATCTGGAAACAATATTTTTTTATTATTTTTCTTCATTCGAAGTGGATTCTTATTCTATTTCTGTATTCTTTCTAGATTCAAGGACTAACCATGAAATTACAAATAAAAAACATTGAATAGATTCATAGGTTCGATACCTTGTAATAGAACTCATGCTTGATAGAAATATCAGATCGCATAGAGTCAACGAATGAGGTGGGATCATTAATAATTCACAGATGAAAAAATGGCAAAAAAGAAAGCATTCACTCCTCTTCTATATCTCGCATCTATAGTATTTTTGCCCTGGTGGATTTCTCTCTCATTTAATAAAACTCTGGAATCTTGGGTTACGAATTGGTGGAATACTAGGCAATCCGAAACTTTTTTGACTGATATTCAAGAAAAGAGTATTCTAGAAAAATTCATCGAATTAGAGGAACTCCTCCTCTTGGAGGAAATGATAAACGAATACTCGGATAGACATCTCCAAAAGCTTCGTATAGGAATCCACAAAGAAACGATTCAATTAATCAAGATACACAATGAGGATCGTATTCATACGATTTTTCACTTCTCGACAAATATAATATGTTTCGTTATTCTAAGTGGTTATTCTATTCTGGGTAATGAAGAACTCGTTATTCTTAACTCTTGGACTCAGGAATTTCTATATAACTTAAGCGACACAATAAAAGCTTTTTCTATTCTTTTATTAACTGATTTATGTATTGGATTCCATTCACCCCATGGTTGGGAACTAATGATTGGCTCTGTTTACAAAGATTTTGGATTTTTTCATAACGATCAAATTATATCTGGTCTTGTTTCCACTTTTCCCGTCATTTTAGATACAATTTTAAAATATTGGATTTTCCGTTATTTAAATCGGGTATCTCCGTCACTTGTAGTGATTTATCATTCAATGAATGACTAAAAACGGATCCGCTGATATTAATACAATTATAATGTTTATGACTTTATATTTGTACAGTACATAAGTAGTATTTATACATAAGTAAAGCATTTAAAATCGCACTGACTCTTTATATTTCTCCCCATTCCGGGGATTCATCCTATATTCCAGTAAAAATTTTTCGGTAAATAGCAGAATCGTGGATAGGGAACTATACTAGCGACCTACCCAATTTATTGTAGAAATTTTCGCGATCAATGATTGGACATGCCAACTAGAAATACCCTTTCTTGGATAAAGAAACAGATTACTCGATCCATTTCCGTATCGCTCATGATATATATCATAACTCGGACATCCATTTCAAGTGCCTATCCCATTTTTGCACAGCAGGGTTATGAAAATCCACGAGAAGCGACGGGGCGTATTGTATGTGCCAATTGCCATTTAGCTAATAAGCCCGTGGATATTGAAGTTCCACAAGCGGTACTTCCCGATACTGTATTTGAAGCAGTTGTTCGAATTCCTTATGATATGCAACTGAAACAAGTTCTTGCTAATGGGAAAAAGGGGGCTTTGAATGTAGGGGCTGTTCTTATTTTACCCGAGGGATTTGAATTAGCTCCTCCTGATCGTATTTCTCCTGAGATGAAAGAAAAGATAGGGAATCTATCTTTTCAGAGCTATCGCCCCAATAAAAAAAATATTCTTGTGATAGGCCCTGTTCCTGGTCAGAAATATAGTGAAATAACCTTTCCTATTCTTTCCCCAGACCCCGCTACTAAGAAAGATGTTCACTTCTTAAAATATCCTATATACGTAGGCGGAAACAGGGGAAGGGGTCAGATTTATCCCGACGGGAGCAAGAGTAACAATACGGTTTATAATGCTACAGCAGCGGGTATAGTAAGCAAAATCATACGAAAAGAAAAGGGGGGATATGAAATATCCATAGCGGAGG